AATCGCTTTCTCTACCCTTCGATGGTCCAGGCCCTAACTTCGGTCTCTAAAGCAAATAAAGCGTATGAGGCAACTACGGCGGATCTCGGGCGGAGCTAGTTTGATAGGACGTAGAAAGCCTTTCTTTTTGGTTGGACTGTTAACTTAAGTATCTACCTTCTTCCTTTGGTTTCTTGTAGTTCTATTAGTTAGTTCTTCAATGGTTAGCTCTGCCTGAGCTGGAGTTGTCCCTCCAGCGAGAGTTGCTTTCTTCCTTGCTTGATCGGTAGGAGTTGCCGCTACCTAGACTTTGAAAGATAGAGTCCAGCTCCGCTGATCGTTCATGCACCCCGCTCGTTTACTTCCCACGAATCCCACTAATCGAACGAATCAAAGAAATCCGATCGAACCTTGTTCCGATAACCAACAAAAGAATCTTTCTATTGTGTATCACAAGGTACTCGACTGCAAGGAGAAGTCCAATGGTTCCTTTGGTCACTTTCCAGATTTCATCCTTTATACTGATTAATAGAATTCCTTGGCCCGAGGCCACCTTCGATCGAGAGAGACCGACAACCCTTGTGTCGGATAGAGTTCCTTTGTTCGAGCTGGCTACTTTTCGTCTAGATTTTCATTGGAAAAAGCAGAGACATATTCTCTTATTGAGAGGCTGACGCATCAACTTGTATTTTTGAGGAAGACATTGGAGAAGTTTCAAAGTCATGACTTGACTTTGCATACCTTGATCCAGGTTAGCAACGAAAGACTTCTCTCAACAAGACGCGTAAGACAGAAGTTCACCGGTTCCCTGCACTCCTGTATTTTTCAATGCAACTCCAATTCCCTTGCTAGGAGTACATGAGAAAAGGAAAGCTTCCTCTTTCTATACCGTTGATTTGGTTAAGATCTTGCTGCTCTTCTTTCAGTTGATATCCTTTCGCCCATTCCATCTCTAGGAGCAATGCTTTGACTCCTCCTTTCCTGCATGATTCCTATGTTCAAGCGTAAGTCGCCCATTTCCTGTAGGTTCCCGAGCCGATGGCACATCCCGTCTCGTATTTCCCTAACGCCCAACTCCCGTACCCTTCTTCTCGGCTACCAGACCAGCAATCAAGGCTACTAATAGAATACTCTCGTCGGCTAAAGCCTAAATTCTCTCTAATTCCAATCCAGGGAAGGTCCAACGGACTCGACTACAAAGATAGAGAAGAGAAGATCTCTTCGACTCCTTATTTCATTCTAATTGTTTGAGCCTAAATCAGATGGTTTAGGATGGACGGCAAAACTATGAGGGACGGCTTAGCATAAAGTCAAGGCTCGGCCCAGTACTCTTCAATTCATGATGCAAATCAAACCTTGAAACAGCCGGAAAGTCATCTCGACTCGGATCTAGCTCTTCTTCAAGTGACGGACCTACTTCACGACTTTCTCTCTTCTATTCTATATAGTAGTCGTATCCGTGAATGCGGTGTATTGTCCATCGCTTACAAGAATTAGGATGCTAACAAAGCCTTTTGGCCGGTGCTGGCGAACCTGTATGGTGTCATACGGCACATCCCTCCCTGCCTTCCTCCGCCCGACAACTCAAGAGCAGATGAACAACCAAGCGCAGCCATACTAGATCCCAAGGCAACCTAAAATATGGGGCCCAGCGCCGATATGTCATATGGGACGAATGCTCGCATACCACAAGATTGGGATTGCACATACCATGGCAAAGAAATACTTGATATTCTCTCTGCTCTTCCCTCCATGGGGGTCTTTCCTATGCTAGGGCTTTGTGAACCATGCTTCGTACGGACCTCTTGCAACAAGTGCTTGCGTCATGCCATTGCCCGTCCACCATTGAGCAGATTTGTTTGCCAACCAGAATGAACTCCTGCGGCTCCTATCTTTTTTGATCAAGTTTCATTTTCCCGGGAATTTCGCTATCAACAGGATTCACTCTATGAAATGACAAGAAAAAGATCATAGTCGCCTAAACCCCGTATTTTTGGCTGCAAGCCCAATTCACTCTTAGGAAGTCCTCAAAAATGATCAAAATTGCATCAAATCGTCGGTAGAAGGATAAGGAATTTTCCTGATTCCAATGAACTCCAAGGGCAGAAATAGGCGAGTAAGAAAATGCCCCTATATGAAATGAACTTTTGTCATTCCATCAGGACCTTTACGAAGGAAAATGCAGTTGATAGAATTCCTCGGTAGGGTAAGATAGAAATTCTTCGTTTCCGATAGACCTTCAGGGAAGAAAAAGCACGTGATAGGTTTTGGGCCTAGATGGAATAGAATTTTTTTTCTATTTCAGATTCGTTCAGGGAGTGAAAAGGAGAGTCGAACTCAATGATAGAAGATAGAGGTAGAAGAAGAGCTATAACAGTATACATAGTAGGTAGCGAGATCAAACCTATAGTGCGTCACTATCATCTTACGCACCGATCGGTCTATCTGATCAGGTTCAGTATCCAATCCTGTGTAGGGCGGGGGGGCTGCTAGTTCGCTAGGAAAATATAAAAAGAATATAGAAAATCTATAATCAGTCAATTGCAATTGGAGAAGAAAGTTAGATATACTTCTCGCTAATCCTTCTTCTTTTGATCAGCCTAGCATCTCCTCGTGCTTATTTATTCTTTCACTTTGACCTACTGCAAGACACATGCCCATCCCAAGAGCGCTATGAATTCATAGAGTGGAGAATTCCTCATGGTTCATCCTTTTTTCATGCAAGGCTAGTACAGATGGTGAGAATGCTCTGGAAGAAGGTGTCCCAGTCCGTAGGGGCACTTTCAATCAACCCGGTGGGCGCTCAGTGACTCGACTGAAACGCACTTTAGTGACTAGAGAAAGAAGTTCTCTAGGAGAAGGTACTCTCTTGCTTATTGGTCCAACGGAATTCTGCTTTATCATGAAAGTTCTCGACCGAGGAATTCCATTTCGGTAGCAGGCTTCTAAATACGCTGCTTGCCCGAACCAAGGACCTTCACATTCTAATCAAAGGGAAGATGCTAAGGGTACCGATAACTTCTGATTATGGATTCTATCCAAGGATCGGGTTCTATCTATGATTCGTGCGACGAATGCGATGACTCTTGGTTAAGGCAAGGCCTTAAAACATCGATCAAGCATTCTATCGAGCCCTTACTCATCAATCAATGAAAAGAGATACCGACCCTCGTGTGGATTGTGCGTGAGGAGCCTCCCTATCAAAACAATTAGTCTCTTCCAATGAGCAGAAAAACAACGATAGGCAATTACCCCATGCTACTCTCAGCCAGATACAGAAGGTCATACGATAGGATGCGGCAGATCGAAAGAAATCCAGTGAGTAGAAGCGGTATTGCAGATAGGCGAATGAAAGACTGGCGGAGGACGGGTATTCCATCATACAAGAGGAATCACAGAGAATGCCCTGCACACTCCAAAAGAAGAACCTAACAGATCTGAGACCCTCCTTGTACGGAAGAGCAAATCCAAAGAAGTTGTTCTGGACGAGAGAGTAGGAATAGGTACCTGCTTCAACCATAGAAAGTCAACAGAGGGGTGATCCTGCTTAGGTTTGAAAACCTAACTCGGAATGACGAGGTTAAGAAGAGGAAGATAGAAGGGAAGGGGTAGCTGATTAACCAACTGTAATACAAAAGGTACGATGATCCTCCTAGGCTTGCAGACCTACTCGGAACTGTGGAAAGAAAGCAAAGATATTTAAAAACGGGCTTGCGCCCCTGCTTTAGCTGCACTTGCAGAGGTAGCTACAGTCGCGAGCAGGTCCTTGCTCGCTCCCTCCAAGTGTTGGTTAGCTACGATAGAACACGGATAATAAACAGATAATTGCAGTGAAGGAAGAATGACAGAGAAATACGTATATGATAAGAAAGCTCCTGTAAGGAGTTAGCCAGCTCACTTCCCTCGTTCGAATGGGGAGATAGATAAAAGAAACGAAACTCTATCAAATATCATTAAGAGAAGAAGATTCTCATTCCAGCTTAAATAAGTAAGACTTGACTCTTTGTTCACTTTGTTTTCTCGCTCCTTGCTGGCGAAGAAGCGGCATATCGAAAAACAAAGAAGCAAAAGCCCATCCCGAAAGGTAGCTTGCTTACTTATGCGATAGAGTCCCCCCCAGGGCCGACTTTCTTGCTTCTTTCTTTTTCCTGTGACTCTCAAGATTGTATACCAGCACAAGTCGTGAGCGGGTAGGCCTACTTGGAGCTACTAGCTAGGGATCTATTTGGGAATGTTGAGGTTTCGATCTCCCCATCTTTCTATCAATCCGATATTGCTACCTTCCGGATACAGATGAATGCTGCTTCGGATGACATAGATAAAGCAGCAGACGAAGATAGCATTTCCCAGCTTTCAGCCCCGGGAGCTAGAATCTATGTTGCTCACTCACTCTTGTCCTTGACTTAGCTTCGTCAGGATTGGATAGGAACTTTCATCCAAAGAAGCTTATGAATGAGGATCCGACCTCGGAGAATGGATAAGGCCTCGCTGAGGCCCAAGCACTAATTCAATAGAAATGGGGCCTAGGGGTTTGCAGTGAAGAAGGGAAGAGTGGAGAGCTCCACTACACCACATGTGCTAAGACCAATACGTCGGTTGACTCATCTACACTGCATGGAATCACGCATTGATGTCATTCCGCCTCCCAGCTTCTTTGGTTCATAAAGTGGGCTTCATTGGTCTATTCTATTCTATTATCAAGGTCATAGGTTGATCAATCATCGTATATGTGAAGAAAGGAGGAAGTCGACCCGGTTCACTTACTTAATAGAATATAGAAACTCAGTTGATCAAAGACTTTGATCCTGGTCCAGCCATCCTATCTGTCCACCCGACTTCGGAACAACCTAATTCACTATGAAATGTGGAATGTGCAGGACTTCAGTCGCCCATTCATTCGCCGGCCCAGGGGCTTGTGTTGTTCTCTAAACCTCCGTAGGAGGAAGGACGCTTGCGCTTATTCTTCCCGTTGTTGCTGTACCCGTTTTCCTGTCCAAGACCACGTCACTTAAGGTGCCTAAGCTATACCCCGAACCTGAGAGAAGAAAGGTGCGGCAGGTGGGCGGCATTCGTCAAAGGATTGTGATGCCGGTCAAACCCCTGCTGCTGATAGTTTAGTAATGGGCACCTCTTGGCGGAGATTACCCCGAGCTCGGAGAACCAATTTCTATTCAATTTCATAGGGTGAAGAATGCAGTTCATTGTTTTTAGCCTGCTCTTCGAGCCGGTTACTCTTTCTATTCTTACTAATCCTATTCTTTCTTTTCTTGAATTTGTGTTGCCTTACCGACTTTCCAAGACCTTGATCAAGAGCATCGCTAGACTCACTCAAAAAGACAAGAAGGAATGGCACAACGAAGTCCGTTGATGAAGCAACAAACGCACCTGCTGAAAGCATTGAAGGAAAAAGGTCCCATTCGGGGTCATGTCATTATGCGAGGTTGAGCTGGGACTGGGATGGACAAACCGATCAATATCCCCAAGAGTAGGAGCTCGGTCTCGGGTCTTGAGAATAGAAGTCAATGCGATGAAACTGGGCATATCAATAGGCCGGTGTGGTTGTACATTCCTATCATTGAAGCTACAGACCATAGACCACTGGCTAGGATTCCACAATCTACGGAGTTAATGAGAGATAGCTTGAGGATCATGTTGGGATTTGTCCAAAGCCTTGCCCTCCAAAGCCAGCATTTTCTTTCGTTTGATCGATGGAATCGAACTCAACTCATAGGCCCGAGGTCTATCTATTGGTGACAGAAAAGCTATCGAAGCTCTTGTCTTTGGCTCGACTTTTGGTAGTGGGAAAGCACTGACTCCAGAGACTCCCAGTAAAGCTCGTGGGATTTCTAGTGAAAGGGAAAGATTTGAAGTTTCCGACTTTCTATAGAATCTATAGAAGATGGGTCTTGCTATGGCTCTGGGAGCGGGTTGCATTGAACTATTCAGCGGGAGCGTATAGACAAGAAGTGTGGGATCGGCTCTCCAATATGGGGTTAGGCTCAAAGCCGATACCATTTCTTTGGTAAATCCCCTTGGTTTTCTTGTATCTCAGAACCATACTTGAATCAAACTTTCTATGGATGTAACTAGTTGAATAGAAACCAATACCATAAGTAACTAGTGGGATAGAAACCAAGACCAAGGATCTAAAAATAGGGCCTTCTATCCTTTGTTTGAAGAAGTCCCAGTCGGAGGAAAGGGGGTCGGTCACCAATAGATATCTCAGGCGAAAGATCTCTTTTCTTTGTGTATTCTATTATCAAGGTGTGTATTCTACTCTACTCTATTATCGAAGTCAAAGTGGTGGGTTCCTAACAAGCTGTCCAAGCATCCCTGGCGTACCTACAAACAAAAGGTTTTCCATTTCTGAGAGAAATATAGAAGGAAGAGGCTAGTAAAGCAAGAGCAGGTAGCTAACTCAGCCCCCTTCCTTCACAGTCTACTCATCCTCCGCGGGTAGAAGAAGGATAAGTTTGACCAAGCATGGTGGATAGAGCGAGTCTTCTCGTGCTTTTTGAATTGTCTGATTCGTAGGACAGCTTGCGAATAAGACCAACTTCAGAATACAAAGAGAATATGGTTCCGATCTCTCTTCTATCTAATAGGGGTTGGGCTTGCTCTCCTTTGTGTTGTTGAACCCCAAGTCGTGTGCGCGAGTATAGCCCCGTTGGTAAGGTACCAGAATGTGTTTATGGGATGCAAGGGCAAATCATACGGCTTATGGAAGGGCTTTGGCTACTCGATCCCCGACCCATGGTCAGCTACCTTCTTTTCATTACTTCGATGCAAGGAGTCCCGTTGTGCAAGTTACAACATCAGTCCATCCGGCTTGGCCCCATCATGACATACGACGAGTGGGCGTAAGCAAGTTCCATGCTAGGGATGTCCTATATCCGTTACTTCGTTCACAACAGACGCATCCCGAGTACGAATAAACCTGCGAAGTAGACCCTTGAGCCCGAATACCTACTATTCTATCTATCCTATATAGGAGCCGAAGTCATGCGGTTTCGTTCCATCCTCCATTTCCATCGAGCTCTTCAAGCGAATCGTGCATCTTCTCGTACAAGAAGATAAAATAGCATATCTTCTGCTTCAACTTTCTAAGAAAACGAATGACTGCGTCCCTCTTTATGAAACGAATGTTTGGAAACAGTTCGATCAGAAGATAGGTTTCATCAGAAGATAGATTTGGGTGGGGATAGGATTCCAATCCTTACAATAGGAGAAGGAAGTAGACCTGATGGTATTCCCGCTTTAATCTCTAGATTAGGTAGTTGGTTAGGTAGTAGCTGTTAGCACGTAGAAGGGCTTTGACCTTTCATATCAATACCATGAAATCCATCAATAGCAGCTCAATAGTCGCAGGAAGAACTCGGCCATGAATCCCTCCCAAAAGAGAAAGATTCGAGCGGGATAAAAGATAGAAAGTGGCTTGTTGTAGTTGGCCTAGCCATGCCTTCGAGTCTTTCATTCCTCCGTACCTTTCCTTTAGGCCTGCACTTGACTTAAGAACAGAGAGGTGACAAAGACTCTTCGGATGCTCTCTTGACGCCCCTCGCTCGTACCCATCACCGTCTTTCTTTATGTAATTGATTTTGAGTCTCAGAATTCCATAGATAGTTTCATTGGAAGCAGCAGGGAGTCTCGTGGGAGTTCCTTTCCATCGATCGTAGTCGCAAGAGCCACTAGAGGACATAGTCCAGAGGTCTACTCTTATTCAAGCAATCCCAGCACGCATACTAGGAGGTTTAGCACGCCACTGAGGCAACATGCGGGGGATCTATACCATGGGAAAAGTCCAAGAAGTTGGACTAGGGTTCTTGATAACGAAACAAGGTCATAGATCGAACCAAGGCGAGTGAACAAACCATTGACATCGAAGGAATTCGTATGTGCAAGGGAATCGAAGGAACGTACACTTGATCACACAGATCTGGTTCTCTATTCTATTTCCATAGCAAACCAAAACCATCCATTTCTACATGACTCAAGGTTCGAAGAAGGAAAGCTTGACTCTCACTTATCATGTAAGGTCCTCAGCCGACCTGAACTTCTATGCTCATTACACCGGTCTCGACTCTCCCGTACCTTGAAAGGCACGAAGTGGCTTGAGTGAAGCGAAAGGGATGCTATTTTCTGTGTGATCTCGAGACCCACTTCTCCGATCTATTTATCTGATAGAAGGGAAAGGCCAGAAGCCCTGGTCCTACTTATTTCTTTACTCTAGCTATGTCTCCTACGGCTCCTGTTTCAGCAAAAAGGAAAGGTACCGACGTCAGTCAACTGAAAGTCAGTACCAGCAATTAATTATGTAACTCGTTGTCAAATCTAAGCCAAATCTGGGGAGTAGATAGTCCCATGGGTCGGGAACTACTACTGTATGGTTACCTCAAAAGCTAAAAGCTGGATCCAAGTACTGAACCAAGTAAATATGCGACTGATGCCTCCGCGACAGCGGTCTTTGCTTACCATCCGAGGGGGCAAATTGAAGTCCTATCACAACAGGGGAGTCAAGAGGGGCCACCCACACCCCCACATCTCAGAAGAAAGCCCTACCATTATATGAGACGAGCAGGTGTCAGAAGGCATTGAATAGCCGCATTGCCGTGCTCCATTGAGGAGGGTCAGATCTGCCTTAGCCGTGAGGAAGAAAAAGACGTATAGAAAGGGAGTCGCGGGACCGGTCGCTACTCCGGTCAGCCCATTCAAGTTCCGATTCCAAATGGCGTGAAATCGAGAACCTAACCTAAAATCTAGTTGACGTCATTTCCTCTACGGAACCGTATCAAAGCATACAGCTGTATGAGTCTAACAGTTCCTGCCCCTTCTTCCTTCTTCTTTTTAAGGTTCCCGAGTGCACCCGGAACGAACAGAAGGTTCTAACTCCTTTTCATAGAAGATCACTATCGGAGAGAAAAGAAATGAGAAGGCGCTCCTCGTGTTTTGAGTGAAAAGAAAGGGGAAATGGTGTACAGGACGGGCTAGCGCAGCAGGGGAGAAGAAGGAGTATTAGAGCCTCGACCAAGCCCAGCTAGCTGTGAGACAACCAAACTTCCTTGCTGCGTCCCACTCTCCAAACACTATCTTCGGGTTCCTTGCTCGAATATACAATAGAAGAGAATCAAACTTGAGGAATTCGTCAACAACTGTGAAGGGATGCTCTTATCTTACTTACCACGTCAGCTTCAACAACAATAAGAAGAGCGGTACTGGCGGGAAGGTGGAAAAGCAAAACCACATTCCTCGATTTCATTCAATTCATCCACATTTCCATTTCTTGTAGAGGAAGGCTAAGAATCTCTAATTGCTGGCTGGGAGCTGTATGAGCGGTAACGTCCACGTACGGTTCCGTGAGAAGGGCGGTGGACAGAAATGGCCTTGTTGTACCTTACTCTCGTCTTCAATGGGGTCTGCTCTTTTCTTTTTGGGAGAATATGCCAATATGATCTTAATGAGGTGCGGAACTTTGCATCTGACATTCGTTATTTGACTTTTCGGGAGCCTGCGCCCCGGCTAAACCCCTCCGGCCGAAGACTAGTGGTAGGTGGTCCCGCGTAGCTTTCGGAGAAGGGTAGCCTTGTGTGTAAGCACAGCAATGAACCGCGGCGAACCCTCAGACGACCTATCTAAGATTAGGGGGGTGATCCTCAGTAGTGGTGACCCTTTCACTCTTCCCACGGCACGGACGGATACATGTACCGAATGCTCATACGGGAAAGTGGACTCCTTGGTCTGGGACCAGAGGGGGTTGCTCCGAGAAATCCTTTCTTTCTCGTCCACTCAGGGGGGTGCGGACACACCTGCGCGGATTACAGGTGACGGTTACAAGAATGGCGGGGAAGTGAAGAGTACCCGACGACATTCAGGGATGGATGTAGACCCATCGGGCAGGGAGAATCATTCTGGTCCTGGGAGAGGTGCTTTAGCCACTCGACTGAAAGGAGAGGTACTGACGTAACTCGTTTGAATAGAAAGAAGAGGCACCGACGTCAGTCAACTGCAAGGAGAGGTGGCGACCATTTTCAAGAAGCAAAAAGACTGAACTGAGGGAAGCGAAGCCCTATGAGTCACTGAAAGGACCGCTTGCTTGATTTGGGGAGCAAAACAGGAGCTTTTCCCCCTTTCCAATATGAAGAAAGAAGGGTTGAAGTTTAGACCGCTCACAGTAGTTCTACCTATAGAAAAGATCATGAAAGAGGCGATCAGAATGGTACTCGAATCCATTTACGATCCTGAGGACACATCGCATTTCCGCTCGGGTCAAGGCTGCCACTCGGTCCTAAGACGGATCAAAGAAGAGTGGCGCTTCGCACGCTGGTTTTTAGAATTCGACATCAGGAAGTGCACCATCGACCGACATCGACTCATCCAAATTTTTAAGGAAGAGATCGACGATCCCAAGTTCTTTGACTCCATTCAGAAAGTCTTTTCCGCCGGACGACTCGTAGGAGTTGAGAATTTTGCCTCCGTCCCACACAGTGTACTACTATCGGCCCTACCAGGTAACATCTACCTACACAAGCTCGATCAGGAGATAGGTTTTTTAAGACAGAAGTACGAAATTCCGATTGTTCAGAGAGTCAGATCGGTTCTATTAAGGACAGGTCATCATATTGATGACCAAGATGGAGAAGAAGGAAGCTTCAACGCTCCCCAAGACAAGAGAGCCATCATTGTGGGGAGGAGCATGCAACGCAAAGCGGCTTTTCATTCCCTTCTTTCGTCGTGGCACACACACCCCACAAGCACCCTCCGGCTCCGGCTCAGGGGAGACCAGAAAAGGCCTTTCGTTTTCCCCTCTTCGCCGGCCCTTGCCGTCTTCCTTCCCTCGAGCCTTCTTTGCGCCGCCTTCCTCATAGAAGCTGCCGGGTTGACCCCGAAGGCCGAATTCTATGGTGGAGAAGGCTGGGCCATGAGAGACCTTCTTAAGTATTGCAAAAGAAAGGGCCTGCTGATAGAGCTGGGCGGGGAAGCGAGACTAGCTCTCAGGTCAGAGAGAGCAGAGCGTAAGCAGGCCCCCTTCAAAAGCCATTACTTAATAAAGATTTCTTACGCGCGATATGCCGACGACTTACTACTGGGAATCGTGGGTGCCGTAGAGCTTCTCGTAGAAATACAAAAACGTATCGCCCATTTTCTACAATCCGGCCTGAACCTTTGGGTAGGCTCAGCAGGATCAACAACAATAGCTGCACGGAGTACGGTAGAATTCCTCGGTACGGTCATTCGGGAAGTCCCTCCGAGGACGACTCCCATACAATTTTTGCGAGAGCTGGAAAAGCGTCTACGGGTAAAGCGCCGTATCCAACTAACTGCTTGCCACCTACGCTCTGCCATCCATTCAAAGTTTAGGAACCTAGGTGATAGTATCCCGAAGCTGACGAAGGGGATGAGCGGGAGTCTAAAGGACGGGCTAGCGGAGACTCTTGGAACATCTGGAGTCAGAAGTCCCCAAGTTAGTGAGGTCATCTGGCAAAGATCAAGGGGGATCTCGCTCTTGCATAGTTCAGGTCGGAGCAAGGCGTCATCGGACCAGGTAGTCTCACGATCTGACTCTGTCGGTAAGTTGTCATTGTATACTCCCCCGGGTCGGAAGGCGGTGGGGGAAGGAAGACATTGGGCGGGATCTATCAGCAGCGAATTCCCCGTAAAGATAGAGGCACCTATCAAAAAGATACTCCGAAGGCTTCGGGATCGAGGTATCATTAGCCGAAGAAGACCCTGGCCAATCCACGTGGCCTGCTTGACGAACGTCAGCGACGAAGACATCGTAAATTGGTCCGCGGGCATCGCGATCAGTCCTCTGTCCTACTACAGGTGCCGCGACAATCTTTACCAAGTCCGAACGATTGTCGACCACCAGATTCGTTGGTCTGCGATATTCACCCTAGCCCACAAGCACAAATCCTCGGCGCGGAATATAATCCCCAAGTACTCCAAAGACTCAACTATTGTCAATCAAGAAGGTGGTAAGATCCTTGCAGAGTTCCCCAACAGCATCGAGCTTGGGAAGCTCGGACCCGGTCAAGACCTGAACAAGAAGGAACACTCAACTATTAAGAATATCTAGTCTAGTAGTCGTTTTATCGATGCGAACAGGCTTATGTATGAGAGTAGTTGAGTAGACTTGCCTGAGGCTATAAGATAGAGCAGGGTGTGTCTATGACGATCTGGTTTTTTTCTATCGCTTGCACTTGTCACTTCGTACCTTGAATCAATCAATGAATGAATGAAAACGCCTGACTAGGAATAGAAAGGGAGGACAGGTTTTCGTGCCTTGGTCAAAGGAAAGGTACAAAGGAACTCGACTGTAAGGAGAGGTCTAATTCCGGGGCGGAGCCGTATGACGCGAGAGTGTCACGTACGGTTTCTTTGAGAAGGGTGTGATACCACCACCTATCAGGCCCGACGAGCGGTCCACGGAGCTGCATCCTTACTCACCTGGTCCATGCACATTGTTCTCTCCAGGAGGTTGGCCGCCTATCCTAGATCTTCCCATTTTCAAGAAGATCCCGGGC